ATTTAGAGAGATCCGGAATTCTCGCGATTTCTTATATTCTTGGACTAAAATTAATGCAGCGATATCTTTCATTCACATTTTTTTCTATCAAGAGAGTTTTATCAAACTCTTGGACTTCCGAATTTGGAGTATCCTACTTTCACGCAATTCACAGGGTTTAACAAGGATTCGATATTTCACGATCAATAATGTAGTATTCGTTGTTGTAGCGATCCTTCTATATCGTATTAACAATCGAAAGATGATCGAAAGCAAAAATTTCTATTTGACAGGACTTCTTCCTATACCTATGAATTCCATTGGACCCCGCAATGATAATAGATTGGAAGACTTAAAAGATTCAACCAATATCAATAGGTTGATTATCCCGCTCCTGTATCTTCCAAAAGGAAAAAAAATATCTCAGAGATCTTTTTTCTCTGATAGATGGTCAGAACTTAATCTGGATTCAAATCCTACTGAAAGTTCCAGTAGAGATCAGAATTTCTTAAAGAAAGAAGAAGATGTTTCTTTTCTTTTTTCCAGGCGATCGGAAAAAAAAGAAATAGAAAATATAGTCAAAATAAGTATGTATTTACAAAAGACTGTCTCAATTCATCCTATTTCATCCGATCCAGGATGTAATATGGTTACGAAGGATGAACTTGACAGTTCCGATAAGATTTCCTTATTGAACAAAAACCCACTTCTTGGTTTATTGCATCTATTCCAGTACCGGAACAGGGGGGGATACATGTTACACCACTATTTGGAATCAGAAGAGAGATTTCACGAACTGGCGGATCTATTGAATCTATCAATAACCGAGCCGTATTTGGTGTATCAGAAGCGATTTTCTTTTTCTATTTATTCTTTCAAATCGGATCCAATCAGGAATGAATCAAAAAAGAAATCTTTATTGGTTCTACCTCCTCTTTTTTATGAAGAGAATGAATCTTTTTATCTTTATCAAAGGATCATAAAAAAATGGGTCCCCACCTCTTGTGGGAATGATTTGGAAAATTCAAAACCAAAAGTAGTGGTATTTACTAGTAACAAAATAATGGAGGCAGTCTATCAATATGGATTGATCCAAAATCTGATTCAAATACAATATAGTATCTATGGGTACATAAGAAATGTATGGAATCAATTCATTAAAAAGAATAGATTCGATCGCAACTTCGAATATGGAATTCAAAGGTATCAAATAGAAAATGATACTATGAATCATAGAACTATAATGAAATACACGATCAACCAACATTTATCAAATTGGAAAAAGGGTCAGAAGAAAAGGTTCGATCCTCTTTTTTGGATTTCTCGAACCGAGGGATCCTTGAATAGGGATCCTAATGCATATAGATATAAATGGTCCAATGGGACCGAGAATTTCCAGGAAAATTTGGACCAATTCATTTCCGAGCAGAATAGCCGTTTTCAAGTAGTGTTTGATCGATTACGTATTAATAAATATTCAATGAATTGGTCTGACGACAAAAAAGATTTATCTAAGTCACTTTGTTTCTTTTTGTCCAAGTTTCTTCTCTTTTTGTCTAACTCACTTCCTTTTTTCTTTGTGAGTTTCGGGAGTATGCCCGTTCATAGGTCCCAGATCCACATCTATGAATTGAAAGGTCCGAATTATCCACTCTGTAATCAGTTGTTAGAATCAATAGGTCTTCAAATAGGTAATTTGAAAAAAAGTAAACCCTTCTTATTGGATGACTACCATACTTCCCAAAAATCTAAATTATTGATGAATGGAGGACCAATATCACCATTATTGTTCAATAAGATACCAAATAGGATGACGGATTCCTATTTCTCAATGATATCCCACGGTCAAGACAATTGGTTGAATCCCGTGAAACCGTTTCATAGAAGTTCATTGATATCCTCTTTTTATAAAGCAAATCGACTGCGATTCTTGAATAATCCATATAATTTAGGCTTCCATTGGAACACAAGATTCTCTTTTTATGTGGAAAGGACCCGCATCAATAATTATGATTTTCTGTATGGACAATTCCTCAATATCTTGTTCAGTCGAAACAAAATTTTTTCTTTGTGCGGCGGTAAAAAAAAACATGCTTTTTTGGAGAGAGATACTATTTCACCAATCGAATTACAGGTGTCTAACATTTTAATACCTAAGGATTTTCCACAAAGTGGTCACGATAGAACTAGTTACTCGATCGCAGACATTTGTGGAACACCTCTAACAGAGGAAGAAATAGTCCTTTTTGAAAGAATTGATTGTCAACCTCTTTCAGATATGAATCTACCTGATTCAGAAGGGAAGAACTTGCATAAGTATCTAAATGGCAATTCCAACATGGGTTTGATTCAAACTCCATATTCTGAGAAAAATTTCCCATCCAAAAAGAGGAGAAAACGTAGTCCTTATGTAAAAAAATCCCTTGAGAAAGGGGAGATGTATAGAACCTTTCAAAGATCTAGTGTTTTTTCAACTCTCTCAAAATTGAATCGATTCCAAAGATATATACCATGGTTATTTACCTCGACAGGGTATAAATATCTAAATTTAATATTGTTAGATACTTTTTCAGACCTAGTGACGATACTAAGGAGTAGTAAAAAATTTCAAAAATTTATATCCATTTTTCATGATATTATGCATGGATCAGATATATTATCGGGAATTATTCAGAAAAAATTGTCACAATGGAATCTGATAAGTGAGATTTCTATTAAGTCTTTCCATAATCTTCTGCGCCAAGAAATTATTCATCGAAATAATGAGTCACCATCGACATATCTGAGATCGCTAAATATTCAGGAGTTCTTCTATTCAATCCTTTTCCTTCTTCTTGTTACTGGATATCTCATTTTTACACATCTTCTCTTTGTTTCTCGATTCTATGGTGAGTTACAGACAGAGTTCCAACAGGTCAAATCTTTGATGATTCCATCCTACACGATTGAGTTGCGAAAACTTCTGGATAGGTATCCTATATCGGGACTTAATTCTTTCTGGTTAAAGAATCTCTTTCTAGTTGCTATGGAAGAATTAGGAAAGTTTATAGAAGAAAGACGAGGTTCTGCTTCTGGCAGCAACATGCTATGGGGTGGTGGTGCCATTTATGAGGTCAAATCCATACGTTCTAAGAAGAAAGATTTTAATCTCATCGATCTCATAAGTATTATACCAAATCCCATCAATCTAATAGCTTTTTCGAGAAATACTAGACATCTAAGTCATACAAGTAAATTGATATATTCCTTCATAAGAAAAAGAAAATACGTAAATAGTGATTGGATTGATGATAAAATAGAATCCTGGATCTCGAACAGTGATTTGATTGCTGATAAAGAAAGAGAATTCTTGGTTCAGTTCTCTACCTTAACGGCAGAAAAAGGGATTGATCAAATTCTATTGAGTCTGACTCATAGTGATCATTTAGCAAAGAATAACTCTGGTTTTCAAATGATTGAACAACCGGGAACAATTTACTTACGAGATTTAATTGACATTCATAAAAAGGATCTAATGAATTATGAGTTCAATCCATCCTGCTTAGCAGAAAGACGGATATTCCTTGCTCATTATCAGACAATTACTTATTCACAAACCCCGTGTGGGGCTAGTAGTTTTGATTTCCCATCCAATAGGAAACCCTTTTCGCTCCGCTTAGCCCGACCCCTAGGAGGGGGTATTTTAGTGATTGGTTCTCTAGGAACTGGACGATCCTTTTTGGTCAAACACCTAGCGAAAAACTCTTATCTTCCTTTCATTACAGTATTTCTGAACAAGTTCCTGGATAACCAACCTAAGGGTTTTAAAATTGATGAGAATGATAGTGAAGAGAATTATTTTGATGATAGAGAGGGTACCATTTACAGTCTTTTACCTAGTAACGAGAGTCAGGATAGTTACTATAGTTACGATAGTGATGATAGTGAGGATTTCGACGACCGTGACTTTGATAGGAAGCTCAAGTTTATAACTATGAAGGATGTGCTACCTAGGGATCTTATACCGGATATAGACCGATTTTTGATCACCCTTCAATTCGAATTAGCAAAAGCAATGTCTCCTTGTATAATTTGGATTCCAAACATTCATGATCTGAATATGAATGAGTCCAATGACTTATCCCTCGGTCTATTAGTGAACTATCTTTCTAGGGATAGTAAAAGATGTTCCACTAGAAATAATATTCTTGTTATTGCTTCGACTCATATTCCCCAAAAAGTCGATCCCGCTCTAATCGCTCCGGATAAATTGAATACATGCATTAAGGTACGAAGGCTTCTTATTCCACAACAACGGAAGCACTTTTTTACTCTTTCATATACAAGGGGATTTCACTTGGAAAAGAAAATGTTCCATACTAATGGATTTGGGTCCATAACGATGGGTTCCAATGTACGAGATCTTGTAGCACTTACCAATGAGGCCCTATCAATTAGTATTATACAAAAGAAATCGATAATAGACACTAATATAATTAGATCTGCTCTTCATAAACAAACTTGGGATTTGCGATCTCAGATAAGATCGGTTCAGGATCATGGGATCCTTTTCTATCAGGTAGGAAGGGCTGTTTCACAAAATTTACTTCTAAGTAATTGCTCCATAGATCCAATTTCTATTTATATGAAGAAGAAATCATGTAACGAGGGGGATTCTTTTTTATACAGATGGTACTTCGAACTTGGAACAAGCATGAAGAAATTAACGATACTTCTTTATATGTTAAGTTGTTCTGCCGGATCGGTCGCTCAAGACCTTTGGTCTCTACCGGAACAAAATGGGATCACTTCTTATAGACTCGTTGAGAATGATTCTGATCTACTTCATGGCCTATTAGAAGTAGAAGGCGCTCTGGTGGGATCCTCACGGACAGAAAAAGATTGCAGTCAGTTTGATAATGATCGAGTGACATTGTTTCTTCGGCCCGAACCAAGGAATCCCTTAAATATGATTAAAAATGGATCTAATTCTATCGTTGATCAGAGATTTCTCTATGAAAAATATGAATCGGAGTTTGAAG